GTCGTTCATTCTATTCAAAGAATCTCCGTTCCAGAACCGTACGTGAGATTTTCATTTCATATGGCTCCTCCCTTCTTTCTGCGCATAGTACTAAGGGAAATAATCCATGAAATTCAAATTTGACTATTCTCATTATGAACTGAAAGGAGCTAGTATTTTTACAAGAAATCTCTAGCCAGCCTTCCTGCAAGAGGTTTTTTATTAACACCAACTGTATTAGTACTAGATGGAAATGGTAACTCCAACAATTTCTTTGTCCTCAACGCCCCCTATTTCCAGGAATTAGTCACTTCAACGATCTTTGATGGTTATACGGATACCCAAAGTACGAACGAGATGGATGTTTGTTGTCCCAACCATTCTTGTTAGCCCCGATACCGATAAGGAAAAGGGTAATTTATAACAAAGTTTTCATGTTGTTGATTCCTAGGTGTAGTGCTTCTTCCCCTATGCTGCCTATTGGTACTAGTGGAGTAGGATTGACTCGCAATACGGAACCCATAGGTGTAACCTTTCGCTAAATACTAAAATCAACAATTGAAGCATCCGAGGCTGCATCAATCGAGGATACACGACAGAAGGAATTGTTCTATCTAGAAACTTCACCTTCACCAAGCGTGGGTTTGTTTATTTTAATAATTTGGTTTTTTCTATCTCGAACTATGTCTCTTTTTAATACTGGACCTAAAAAAAAGAATCAAATCGCACCATCTCTGTAATAGGTAAATGCCTTTTTTTCTCCGGAAGTTGTCGGAATTATTCGTAATAAGATATTGGCCACAATTGAAGAGGTCTTATCAATAAAATTTGCATTTATCTGAGATCTTGGCATAATTAACAATCCATTCTATAATTCTTTTCATTACCCTTAGGTTAAGGGGAAAATGATCCCGCAAACTAAAGGAATTGTACGGTACGAAATAACATAAAATAAAAACAGACTAATTATAAAAAAAGATGTGGACCTTTTGTTTGGATTGGACAAGGAGAGATATGAAATATTGAAATCAGATTCGATTTCATTCGAATTTCGTAGTATAATAACGAACGGAACTATAATAGATATTTCATCTAAGTTGAATAACCGAGGATTGTACTGCGGATTCTGATAATTCGAGAAGTTTTTATTTCGTTTTGTTTTTTGTTTGCATAACATGCATATGTCATACAATTTAAATATAAAAATACACGGGACGATTCAATAATTTGTATTAGATCTATGGGATAGCTAATGAGCTAAATTTTTGTTGAGAAATAGAAAATTTTATTTGATTTGAAAGGAATTTTTCCTATGGAACTATTCATCAGTCGCACTTGTACTGCAATAATATGAATGACTCGCTATTCACTATTCACTCGGTTTCTGGTCAATAATAAGATTATGTAGGAGAGATGGCCGAGTGGTTCAAGGCGTAGCATTGGAACTGCTATGTAGACTTTTGTTTACCGAGGGTTCGAATCCCTCTCTTTCCGTTTATCTTAATTCACCAACGTTACTGAATCAAATCAAATACCATCATCTCAATAAGAGGACCCTTATTTGATATAAATTCTCAATTCCTAATAACATTACTGTGATACGTAAAATACAAATATCGGAAAAAGAAAGAGCAAAAAATATTACCGCTTGTCCGTTTGTGATAGGTGAATAATAAAAATTCGGACCAAGGCCCTTAGATCTATTTATTTTTATTTCGGCGAAAACAGACAAAAGTCTATGAATTTTTCTTTGTTATTTTTGTGAGGTTCAAGTCTGACGGGAATAATATTCTACGACTAACAACTCATTTATTTTCAAACCAATCCATTTACTATCTACTATTTGATTTACTACTCCTTTATATTGGAATGAGTCAAAAGTCAAATGTTTTGGCAATTCCTCGTGAGGGGATAAAGAAATATAATTTTTAATCAGAGTTTTCGATCTTTGTTTATCCTTCGTAGTAATAATATCTCTCGGTTTACAACGATAACTTGGTATATCCACTATACCACCATTAACTAAAATATGTCTATGGTTAACTAATTGCCTGGCTCCAGGAATCGTCGAAGCTATACCCAATCGGAAAAGGATATTATCCAAACGCATCTCAAGTAATTGTAGTAAAACCTGACCTGTTGACCCTTTGGATTTTCCAGCAATATGCACATATTTAAGTAATTGTCGCTCTGTCAGACCATAATGAAACCGCAATTTCTGTTTTTCTTCTAGACGAATACAATATTGCGATCTTTTACCAGAACGCAATTGGTTTTTAGGATCACTTCTGGAACTAGGTCTTTTACTAGTTAGTCCTGGTAAAGTCCCCAGACGACGTATTTTTTTGAAACGAGGTCCTCGGTAACGAGACATAAAGACTCCTTTTTTATTTTATTGAAATTTCATTGTTTAAGAATAAACAAAAATGAAAACTGAACTCTAAATTAAGACTGAACTAAAGGATAAACAAAGCAAAGCTAAATTTATTGAAATACTACAAAAAAGTAGAATAAAATATAA